TAATGTAATGGCTTAGGTCGTAAATCTACGGCCAATTTGCGGTAGAAGAGAAGGTTCCATCGGAACAATTATTTATTTTAGGATACCCTCGTCTCCTTTTTTTTTTTTTTTAGGAGGGGGGGTGTGGGGAGAAATGACAAAAAGATATTGGAACATCGATTTGGAAGAGATGATGAAGGCCGGAGTTCATTTTGGACATGGTACTAGGAAATGGAATCCTAAAATGGCCCCTTATATTTCTGCAAAGCGTAAAGGTATTCATATTATAAATCTTACTAGAACCGCTCGTTTTTTATCAGAAGCCTGTGATTTGGTTTTTGATGCAGCAAGTAAGGGAAAACAATTCTTAATCGTTGGCACTAAAAATAAAGCAGCTGACCTAGTAGCATGGGCTGCAATAAGGGCTCGGTGTCATTATGTTAATAAAAAATGGCTTGGCGGTATGTTAACGAATTGGTCCACTACAGAAACGAGACTTCATAAGTTTAGAGACTTGAGAACAGAACAAAAAACAGGGAGACTCCATCGTCTTCCGAAAAGAGATGCGGCCGTGTTGAAAAGACAATTATCTCACTTGCAAACATATCTGGGCGGGATTAAATATATGACGGGGTTACCAGATATTGTAATCATCATTGATCAACACGAAGAATATACGGCCCTTCAAGAATGTATCACTTTGGGAATTCCAACAATTTGTTTAATCGATACAAATTGTGACCCCGATCTTGCAGATATTTCGATTCCAGCCAACGATGACGCTATATCTTCAATTCGATTAATTCTTAACAAATTAGTATTCGCAATTCGTGAAGGGCGTTCTAGTTTAATAATAAGATAAAAAACTTAACTTACTTTATAAATTTCATAGAGTTTTGTAATAAGTTACTATTTATGAATCTCAGATACTCTTTTTGGATCTCAAAAAAGAGATAAAAAACTGGGGATATTATGTGATTCGTTGTATTCAAGAATTTAATTGGTATTATAAATATATATGGGATTCAAGTAGTCACGTAGAGAAAGAGACGTTTGAATCAAAATAATTTTCTTTAAAGCTATATTTTTTTAAGAGGGCAATATGAATGTTCTATCCTGTTCTATCAACACACTAAAGGGGTTATACGATATTTCTGGTGTGGAAGTAGGCCAACATTTCTATTGGAAAATAGGAGGTTTTCAAGTCCACGGCCAAGTACTTATTACTTCTTGGGTTGTAATTGCTATCTTATTGGGTTCAGCTACTCTAACTGTTCGGAACCCACAAACCATTCCGACCGGTGGTCAGAATTTCTTCGAATATGTACTTGAATTCATTCGAGATGTGAGTAAAACTCAAATTGGAGAAGAATATGGCCCCTGGGTTCCTTTTATTGGAACAATGTTTCTATTTATTTTTGTTTCTAATTGGTCAGGAGCGCTTTTACCTTGGAAAATCATACAATTACCTCATGGGGAGTTAGCCGCACCCACGAATGATATAAATACTACTGTTGCTTTGGCTTTACTCACGTCAGTGGCATATTTCTATGCGGGTCTTACCAAAAAGGGATTGGGTTATTTCGGGAAATATATTCAACCAACCCCAATCCTTTTACCCATTAACATCTTAGAAGATTTCACAAAGCCTTTATCGCTTAGTTTTCGACTTTTCGGAAATATATTAGCTGATGAATTAGTAGTTGTTGTTCTTGTTTCTTTAGTACCTTTAGTGGTTCCTATACCTGTCATGTTCCTTGGATTATTTACAAGTGGTATTCAAGCTCTGATTTTTGCAACTTTAGCCGCGGCTTATATAGGGGAATCCATGGAGGGCCATCATTGACTAGTTTTTGAAAGATTCTTTTTTAGCTTATCCCAAGGTAATGTATGCGTGGCTCAAAAAAAATATAATCTAATTAGGAAATATAAATATACAACTCACTATATAGAATCTAGAGTAATAGCCCCAAAGATATTAGAGTAGAGAGAGTTGTAAAAAAAAAGGGGAAAGAGATCTAAAAGATCTTTTTCCTAAAATTCTTGGTTGATCCACTTATATTATACCATTCTCTCCTGAATAGATATTCATTTTATATTGCTGGTCGGCCAATCCTAATATTTCCTATTCGGAATCAGAATTTGAATAAGAATTCTTGTGGTTTACGAAGTGTGAGTAAAAAAAGAGGGGTGCTCTATAGAAAGATTCCCATTTCAGTTGATTTTCTTCAGCGATTGACCAAAATAAAATTTTCAGAAATAATAAATTGCGTGAACTTAGATCAATCAAATAATGATATTTCTATCCACTGATTCGGCCTAAGCAATTTGTCTATTTAGATTGTATCCGTGCGGGAGAATGATAAAGAAAGGGGAAGAAGTATTTACAAACAAAAAAGGGATTCATAAAAAATAGGGTGATTCGGATCGGAGAGGGAGGTTTTACTAGGTATATTATATGTAAAAAAGCGCTATGCTAAAAGTCAACTTGTTTTTCGACGCATAATTCTCGAATTCGATTGAATTTAAGATGAATGAAGAGTTGGTTTACGTTATGGAAGAAAGGCGTGTATAGGTGATTGATATTAAATATTGACTAGTTATATATGAACTAAAGAGATATTCAATTTGCCCTACTACTATAAATTTGATGGCTATTCCAATAGAAGTCTTTCCGTATCCTCTGGGACTGTGAGTTCAATGAATAAACAGATGAAATCAAGAAAAAAATCGAAGAATTCAAAGAATGGTTCGGAACAAAGAAATGGACGGACGAAAGTCGTACGGATTCGCAAAGACTTTGTCGATAGGAACTAAAAAAGAGATATCGAAGTAAAGTAGTTTTGATCCTTGAATAAGATTATTACTTCAATTTGAAGTTTGTAGTTACTTCGACTGGATGAATTGTAGCGATGTAATATTAAGTTATAATTCATCGGCTGACTGTATCATTAACCATTTTTTTTTGTATGAGGAACTTATCATGAATCCACTGATTTCTGCCGCTTCCGTTATTGCTGCTGGATTGGCTGTAGGGCTTGCTTCTATTGGACCTGGAGTTGGTCAAGGTACTGCTGCGGGCCAAGCTGTAGAAGGTATCGCGAGACAGCCTGAGGCGGAGGGAAAAATACGAGGTACTTTATTGCTTAGTCTAGCTTTTATGGAAGCTTTAACAATTTATGGCCTGGTTGTAGCATTAGCACTTTTATTTGCGAATCCTTTTGTTTAATCTTATAAATTCGAAAAAGCAATAACCCACGGGAAGGGCTGATTTGTGGATGAGGAATTAGCATACTCACTCGCTTTCATCCTTTCCGTTCGTAGTCTAAGGAACCCCCTTTTATATTTTTATTTTTTAGGAAGGGTTTAAATAAATTAAATAAAGAAGGGGGTAATTCACCATTTCTAAATCGAATCTTTTTTGGCTCGATTTAGAAATAGTAAAATATATATATATATCAAATATATCAAAGAGGGGGCAGGACGATACAAAAAGAACTCTGTTCTTTTTTTTTTAGTCTATCTATAAGAGGAGATCATATGAAAAATGTAACCGATTCTTTCGTTTCTTTAGGCCACTGGCCATCCGCCGGGAGTTTCGGGTTTAATACCGATATTTTAGCAACAAATCTAATAAATCTAAGTGTAGTGCTTGGGGTATTGGTTTTTTTTGGAAAGGGAGTGTGTGCGAGTTGTTTATTTCAAGAATAGGCTGGATCCAACCAGCTGTACTTTTTATGTTATAACTAGGAAAAGTAGGTACATTATCTCACGAATGACTTCTGAATAAAAAAATCATATGCAAGAACCATAGCATTTCGTTATTCGTTGGTAAATCCGCTTTGATTCTCTATCAACCAAAAATGTGGGACCATTAACTATGGTTAAAGCTAAATCATTTGAAGTCCAGACGCAGCATGGTACTCTTTCTACCACAATATGAATATTAATATAGAGATGCTTTCAAAATGAATAATTTATCTATATAAGAACACTCATATGGATAAAATGATTTGAACCGCTTATTACAAAAATTGGGATTAAACCCCCTTTTATCCAATGATGAATCGACGACCTATGTATTGTGTATTAAAGGAAGAAAACCCTTTTGGATTTTTGGATAAAAAAAAAAAGAAACAACTTTGTTGACAATTACATATTTTTGTTTGGTCAGAAGAGTCCTCCGACTTTTTTGGTTTTGGATTAGTGATTGGTTTTGATATTTTTATTTTGGAATCTGAAGAGAGTAGAGGATAGGCTCATTACATTCAAAAAAAGATATGGGAATTTATCATAAGTAATTGAGCGTGAGAGCCAAATGAATCGAAAGATTCATGTTTGGTTCGGGAAGGGATCATGGAAGTTTTTAAATGAATGGAAAGAGAATCTACTTTCATTAAGTGATTTATTAGATAATCGAAAACAGAGGATCTTGAATACTATTCGAAATTCAGAAGAACTACGTGGGGGAGCCATTGAACAGCTGGAAAAGGCCCGGACACGCTTACGAAAAGTGGAAATGGAGGCAGATCAGTTTCGAGTCAATGGATACTCTGAGATAGAGCGAGAAAGAATTAATTTTATTAATTCCACTTCTAAGACTTTGAAACAACTAGAAAATTACAAAAACGAAACTATTCATTTTGAACAACAAAGGGTGATTAATCAAGTCCGACAACGGGTTTTCCAACAAGCCTTACAAGGGGCTCTAGGAACTCTGAGCAGTTGTTTGAACAACGAGTTACATTTACGTACTATACGTGCCAATATTGGCATGTTGGGGGCAATAACCGATTAGTCCTTCGACTCTAGGTATTATTTTTTTTTAACTAAGTAAGAAAAACTCATGGTAACAATTCGAGCCGACGAAATTAGTAAGATTATCCGTGAGCGAATTGAGGAATATAATAGAGAAGTAAAAATTGTAAATACCGGTACCGTACTGCAAGTAGGTGACGGCATTGCTCGTATTCATGGTCTTGATGAAGTAATGGCGGGTGAATTAGTAGAATTTCAAGAGG